GTTTCATTCGGCTCCTTTATGGAAGATCGATTTCCAGATCTAAGTCGTAAACGCAATAAAAAAAAAGGAGATCCATAACATCTATGTCAGCCTTTCTGCCTTAATAGACCCAAAGCAACTCGCTTTTTAGATGATCCTTCTAGAAGAGTGGAATTATCAAAAATTCTTCTAGTTACTTCGTTCTTTATTTCCACTTGTGCGAATCTTGAGGAAAATAATTGTGTTTCCACCGAGCTGAAACAATATGTAGGTGGCTTTAGTAAACCAAAGTCATCGTTTCATTTTCATAGCTATTTTGCTTCAATCCCCCTAAAAAAAAAAAAAAATTGAAGATCTAGTTACGATTAGAAAAATCGTTTGCGTATCTCCCTCCATGGATTCTTTACTCATACTCATTCAATTGGAAGTCTTTATCCAACTCAAAAAATTATGCTTCGCGATTCCATAATCCAAATCCAATTAATTTATAATGGATCCTTGGCTTGGGTACAAATCCCGAGAATGTATATTCTTCCTCAAATCGTTTATTGAGAGGTAAAGGATTAAATCCTTCCTAAGAAATAAAGTTTTTAATCGGAATTATGAATAAAACCGAAAGAACCCTTAACTATTTAAGCTGTTAATAGAACGAATCACACTTTTACCACTAAACTATACCCGCTACAATGTGATTATTGTATATGAATGGATCATTTGTCGAACAAGAGCATCATACATAATAAAGATAGTAGATGGTATTGGAACAAAAAAAAATATTGAAATAATGAGTTCTGTCTTGGGTGAGTTATTTAGTGACAGGCGTGGCCTGAACCATTGAAGTCAGAACATAAAAAGCAATTGTGCAAAAATCCATAGCTATATTTTGATTTCCCCTCTTTTCTATTTGAGTATTCCCGTTATCTAAATGCAATAATTCGAATTTCATTGCTTAACTTAAACTTAAAAACGGATAAAAAAAAATGGATCTTTTGTATCTGTATAAAGATAGAATAAAAAAAAGAAAAAGACTTTTTATTGACTTCATGTGTAACATAGTCATTATCCTTTGTTCAATTGGGAGAGATGGCTGAGTGGACTAAAGCGTCGGATTGCTAATCCGTTGTACGAGTTATTCGTACCGAGGGTTCGAATCCCTCTCTTTCCGCCTCTTCTGATGACTTGAGATTTTCTTTCCAATTGGAAAGAAAATCTCGAGCACTTTTTTATCATAATTAAATATCTCTAATAGAGAAAATCATAAGAAAATGAAGAAATCAAGCAACAAAAAATCCCTTATTTCTTTTTTTATTTTATTCCTCACGTCCAGGATTACGTCCTGGATCATTAGATAGGAATCCGAAGATGAAGAGAGAAACAAAGAATATCACCACTGTGTAAACGAAGAGTTTGAGAGTAAGCATGACAAAATCTCCAAGATAAGATCGTTTTTGGTAAAAAGGGGAATAGATTATCCATTTTTATATTTTATACCACATATTATATTCCATTTTTACACCAAACAAAACAAGAAATAAGGTGGTTTCTATAAAAAGAAAAGAAAGGAATTTTCGTAAATTCATTTGTAAATAAGACTCTTTCGGTATGAAAATGGTTTTTTATGTGCACAATTAGTTATTGTGGGGACCCTATTATAGGGTCCTTGTTCACTGGAAAAGGTCAGAATGGGGAAGTGAGGTGATCCAGATCCATCGCGCTTATCGAAGAATTTCCATGTTTACATTGAGGGTTCCTAATGTAAGACTTATCGGATCTTATCAATGGATTGGTATAATATTTTTTTTTTTCATTGACTAAATCATGAATGTTTGTAGGACAGTATTAAAGATCTCATCGAAAACTTACAGCAGCTTGCCAAACAAAGGCTAAGAGAAAAAAGAACAGGGGTATGACTGGCATAACATCTACGATTGGATTGAAAAAAGCATAAGCCTCGGGCAATTTAGCAAAGAAAAAATGACTCGAATGAAGTATAGAATTAAGATAGATACAGATTAAACTAAAGATATTAAGCATAACAAATGTTTCATTCTTGGAGATAATTGTATTTTGATTGAGTTATTGATATAAGGTAAAAATGAAGAAAGTCAAAATAGACCCCCCAATACTTCTTCTTTGACTAACCCAATCAAAAAGCCTTCAATTCTCAAACGAAAATAGAAGGAATCATACTTTCATACAATATCTTAATGGAATTCTATGTAATGATCAATAAATTCCGTTTAATTTTACAACTACACGTGTCAATTCCCCCCCAATATCGAATCCATGGAATATGTTCGGGGAATTGACGAATGACCAACACCTATATTAGTGTTTATTAGTATTGAATAGAAATCTAAATGGGGCGTGGCCAAGCGGTAAGGCAACGGGTTTTGGTCCCGCGACTCGGAGGTTCGAATCCTTCCGTCCCAGAGCTGTCCAATTCTATCCGAATAAAGATTGCTTTGTTCTATTAAATTAAATAATAAATAAAAGAAAAATCTTCTGTTTAAGATTAAGAGTGTAATGTTTAATTTATTTAATCCTTTTCCTATTTCTAATGATTCAGAAAAGAATCGTATGTTTTACTTTCTTTTTCACAAATCGAATCGAGCACTGATGATATACAGAATCGATTTGTGATACAGGTAGGATAGGAATAGGGATTAATACAACGATCAATCTCTCCCATAATAATATCGATACTACCTAGTATTGTATTGTCATAATATCAGCCAATCAATATAGAATATATAGAAAGTAAAACAGATAACTACTGTATAATCGATTCCATCCAGAAATCCATTTTCCTCCGTAAGTAATATTTATATTTATTTATATAATAATATTATAATAATATAATAAATAATAAAAAAAAATATGTACCTGCTTATCTTTTCACTTATACAAGATTGTCCAGCATACCTTAGCCCCCCTTTTTATGTTATGATTCATTCGCCCCATAAAATTTGTCAGTAGATCGGAGTTAAGCCAGCAAGGGCGGTATACATTTTAATATGTAAGAGATGCATTTTTTTATCGAATTTTTGATTTCACATCTGGGTCTAATTAAAAGTTGTAAATCAATGTAACGATTGGATCGGGGGGGGGGGTAATTTAGACATTCCATTCACTTCACTTTGATAAATAATTACAATTACTTTTTATTTTAAATGAAATGGAATTTCAGTAAAGATTACTTAGCCTGAAGCAAAACAAAGTAGAAACAACGTCCATATTGCACCGCTGTTACTCTATTTCATTGACAACCACATTTATGTTTTGGTGAAGAAGATCCGTGATTCCCTAAATCTCTGCGATTACCTCCATTGACAATTGTTTGATAAATTCTGATGGATATGACAAGATCATATTATTCCAATATTTTTTGGATCAATCAGATCGGGTAAAATAAAAGAATAACGACCTAGACTTTCCACAAGACTTTTCTATTCACCCCCACGAAAAAATAAAGTATGTATTATTATATATCGATTGAGCCAATGATTATTCATGATTCCATATTGAATCAATTCCATACCGGTTCCAAACGAGAGGAATGTTAATGTTATGGTAAAACTTCGTTTAAAACGATGTGGTAGAAAGCAACGTGCGACTTGAAGGACATGATCGGTTGTGGGTTCTTACACCCACCACTTTTTTATATAGGAATTCTGAGGTGCTCGTTGGCTCGACATAGTTTGTTCTGTTCTACTCTACTGGAATCTCCGTTTGGTTGGGTTTTGGGTTAAAGTAAATAGTACATGATGGAGCTCGAGCGGAAAAAATCAATTTATTTCTCAGAGGTAAGGGTCTAGGGTTAATGCCAATCAATAAGTTGGAACAACTTCGTAAGCATATCTTCGATATAGAAATGGAAAAGATTCCATTCTAACATCTAACAAAAGTTTTTTTTTTTGAAACTTTTTTGTTGGAATTGGGAAAACTATTTCGATCAAAAGTGTATCACACGGGAATCAATCGTTCGTATCACTCTTCGACAGTCAATAAATAACAAAAGGGATGTTGCTGCCATTTTGAAACGATTAAGGATCACCGAAGTAATGCCTAAACCCAATGATTCAAAACAAGGATAAACGATCCTGGAACAAGAAAACACCATTTTCAATTGTCTCAACAACTTGAGCAGAATAAAAAATGGGTTAGAGACGGCTCAATAAAGGAAATGCCAAGGACAAGGACTCCGGATTTTCCTTTGAACTCTTTGAGAATTATTCAACTTGAGTTATAAGTACGAATGATTTTTTTTTCGGTTTTTTCGTTAAGGAATAAGAAATTCAATTAAACTAGAAACTAAACTATTGAATTTCTTATTTTTCTTTTATGGATTGGATCTATTTATTTGCCTTGCCACTCTATACATTATGACATAAATGAAAATCATTCTTTCTCGAGCCGTACGAGGAGAAAGCCTCCTATACGTTTCTAAGGGGGGGAATTGCTCATATATAGATATCTATCCCAATGAGCCATCTATCGAATCGTTGCAATTGATGTGCGATCCCGAAGAGAAGGAAGAGATCTTCGGAAAGTCGGTTTTTATGATCCAATAAAGAATCAAACTTATTCAAACGTTCCTGCTATTCTATATTTCCTTGAAAAAGGCGCGCAACCTACGGGAACCGTTCATGATATTTCAAAGAAGGCAGAGATTTTTAAAGAACTTCGCGTTAATTACACGAACTAAAATGAAAAATATAAAATATATATATAAAAATGGATATCCAATCCAATATGAAATAGAAAAAATGGAGTAAATATATGCATATGCACTAACAGAATCCATACAATTAATGGGATTATCTTCCATTGGGTGGTTTTGGGTGAGACTCTGCTAAAAAAAATGGGCCAAGCTTGCTACCTTTAATAGATATAGATATTGCATAAACCCGATATTTTCTTCTTAAATTTAATTTCTTTTCTACATCTACACTTTTTTTATTCTCTATGTGGATGTGGGTTAGCTACGAAGTGCCAATCTAACACAAGTTCTTATTATT